TCATCTCATAAATATAAGTCAGAGATATATGGATATATCCATTTCATGTCAAAACGGATCCTTATTCTTTTTTTTTTTTTTTTTACTTATTTATTTTATTTATTTGTACATCTGTACATCGGGTCCTTTAGATTTCGAGAGTCTTTTTGTTTTAGAAAGATTATCCTTGTCTTTGTTTATGTCTCGGGTTAGAACAAATTACTATAATTCGTCCCCGCCTACGGATCAATCGACATTTTTCACAAATTTTACGAACGGAGGCCCTTATTTTCATATTTGTCATTCCTTTTCTTAATTCCGAATCTACTTATTGGAAGAAAATAAGTTTCTTGAAATTTTTAATTTCGAATTGTATCCTCACGAAAGAATGTTGAAATTGAAAAAACCGCCTAATCATTCAAGTCTTTGCTTTGGAGTCTCTAAATTATACGCCCTTTGGTTGAATCATAAGGACTTACCTCAATTTTTAGTCTATTTACTGGTAGTATACGTATAAAACTACATGGAATCCTTTACGAAACAAAAACCAGAATAATTTTTTTGTTATCTAAACGAATCCGGAAGATACATACCATCGGTAAGTTGTTCAGTAATTAAACCCTCATGAATCCATTTTTGTTGTTTCATTCCAGGTAAAACCGCTTTGAAGTATCAACTAATGTAAGAGGGGTAATATTATAAACTTGTCCTTTCTCTTTTTTCACAAATATGACCGTGTCGGCTATTAGAAAGATTACCATATATAACACAAAACTTCTCCGCCGATTCCTTCTAGTCGAGCCTTTCGGTCTGTCATTATACCTCGAGAAGTAGAAAGAATTACAACCCCCATTCCGCCTAAAATTCTAGGAATTCGTTGATAGTTAGAATATATTCGTAGACCGGGTCGACTGATCCGTTTTAAATTTAAAACAGTTCTATATGGTCCTTTCCTATTTCTTCTATGTCGTAGGGTTAAAACCAAAAAATATTTATTGCTTTCTTGATGTTTTCTCACGTTTTCAATAAAACCTTCTTGTAAAAGGATTTTAACAATATTTTCAGTGATGTTAGTAGATGGTATTCGAACTGTTCTTTTTTTATTCATGTCAGCATTTCGTATAGAGGTTATTATGTCAGCAATAGTGTCTTTACTCATGATAAACTAAGATTTTTGTTTTCCCCGAATTTTTATATAATCAACATGCTCTTTTTCTTTTTTCTGAATTTTTTAATATTTATGAATTATTAAAGATATATACGTGATAGATAAACAATCTACTAATTAATTAAATAAATTGAATCAATTTCATTCAAATACTATAAAATACTATATTAAGGTCTTCCCCTATAATACTTCAGGTGCTAATGAAACTATTTTAGTGAAATTTAACTGTCTTAATTCCCGGGCGATCGCGCCGAAAATTCGGGTTCCTTTTGGATTTCCTTCTTGATCAATAACAACCGCAGCGTTGTCATCATATCGTATTATCATACCGTTGTCGCGTTTGAGTTCTTTACAAGTACGTACAATGACAGCTCGGACCACTTCTGATCTTTCTAGAGGTGTATTTGGTACTGCTTCCTTGATTACAGCAACAATAATGTCACCAATATGAGCATATCGTCGATTACTAGTTCCTATGATTCGAATACACATCAATTCTCGGGCCCCGCTGTTATCCGCTACATTCAAATGGGTTTGAGGTTGAATCATATCATTTTTTTTTTATCGGTTTTTTCTTTTTCAATGCAAAGCAAAGGTATAAATAAAAAAAAGAAATATTATTTGTTCAAAACAAAAAAAGAAACCTGCAATTGTTTTTTTTTTTTTTTTTTTCATCCATAAAACCCCTTTCGTTTGTTTCTACATTCCTATTCAGAAAGAATGAATTGAGTTCGTATAGGCATTTTAGATGCCGCTATTGAAATAGCCCTTCTAGCTATATTTTCTGCTACTCCGCTCATTTCATAAAGTATTCTACCGGGTTTAACGACAGCTACCCAATATTCGGGAGATCCTTTCCCCGAACCCATACGTGTTTCTGTAGGTCTTACTGTAACAGGTTTGTCTGGAAATATGCGTACCCATATTTTTCCACCGCGGCGTGCATTTCGTGTCATTGCTCGCCGCCCTGCTTCTATTTGTCTAGATGTGATCCAAGCGGGTTCAAGCGCTTGAAGAGCATATCTACCGAAGCAAATACGATTACCTCGATAAGATATTCCTTTCATTCTTCCTCTGTGTTGTTTACGGAATCTGGTTCTTTTGGGGTTATAGTTGATGGTTGTTGATCAATTCCATCCATCTCTACTACAGAACCGGACACGAGAGTTTCTTCTCATCCAGCTCCTCGCGAATTAAACAATTTAAAACAATTAAACAAAAAAAAAATACACGGTTAATAATATATGGAATCGTGGGATTCTTTGAAATTTAATCTAATCGATTATAAATTAGAACTTTTTTGTGTTTTAATATATAATTTAACACGTATTCTATTTATAGATAATGTCGTTTTGGTAGAACGCTATAATGAATCTTTATTTTGTTTTTCCTTTTATTTCGAATCGACTAAAATTTAGAAATAAAAAAAAAAATTCGCGGGCGAATATTTACTCTTTCAACATTCAGTTGTAAGATTAGTCTATGACATGACCTCTCAGAATAAATGAATAGGTTTCTGGTTCGTTCCGCCATCCTACTCAATGAATCATTAGGATTCGTTTTCAATAGAATCTTTTGCATTCACAGGTTCTGTCGTTCCCACCACTTCTCGATTAATGATTAGGTCTGAATTTTACAACGGAGCCTCCAATTAAATTTATTCTTGAGTCAACCTTCTCAGTCTTTATTGGCTCGGGGCTCTTGATTTTTTGTTCTATGCACAGATTTGTCTAATTATGGATCAATCAGTATTGATGCTTTATTACATTCCCTTTATATGAGATGACTCATAGACCTTACATATTGGAATTATATATCATTAATATTCTTTTTCTATCTTTCTCTCACCCTTCCATTTATCTGTATACTTTATATTGCTTTACAACCCATAATCAGATTTTTTTTTTTTTTTTTATGCAAAAAAAGATTTCAGTTGCTACAATGATATGACTTATATATCATATCTTGACTGGTTCTTTCTATCCAGATAACGCGAAGTGATGAGTTGGTTATTAGTTCTATAGTTATCAGTTTGTACTATGGGCTGGTCCATATTTTTTGAATCCCAATCCTAAAAAACCAACGAGTCACACACTAAGCATAGCAATTATATCAAATGATTAATCGAATTTTTATTCAACCTTATAGAATTGTTCTTTTTTTTTATTATTATTTAACAGAAAAAGAATGAAAGAGTTTGCCATTTTTTGTTTTATCACCAGATATAACTAAATATAAGTCAAGTAAGTTCTTATTATTCCTCGTCTACAAATATCCAAATTTTGATGCCTAATACCCCATAGATAGTTCGAACTGCATAGGAACAATAAAAAATTTTAGCTCGAATGGTTTGTAGAGGAACTCTACCTTCTCGGATCCATTCAACACGTGCAATTTCTTTTCCGTCGATACGCCCTGCAATTTGTACTTGAATCCCTTTTGTACCTGCCTGTTCAGTTAATTCAATAGCTTTTTTCATTGCTTTGCGAAATGAAACTCTATTCTTTAATTGTCCGGCTATAAATTCTGCAAGAATATTGGGGTGCCCGTAAGGATTTGCAATTCTTGTAATAGCAATGTTGAGTTTTCGGTTTACACAATTGAGTTCTTTTTGTACATGCGTCTGTAATTCTTCGATTCTTCGAGTCCTGTCTTCTATTAATAACTTGGGGAATCCCATATAGATTATGACCTGAATCAAATCGATTCTTTTTTGAATCTCTATACGTGCAATTCCCTCTACATTAGAGGATATTTTCATATTATTTTGCACATAATTTTTGATACAATCTCGTATTTTTTGATCTTCTTGTAGATCCTTTGAATAATTTTTTGGTTGTGCAAACCAAAGAGAATGATGACCTTGGGTTGCACCAAGTCTGAAACCAAGTGGATTTATTTTTTGTCCCATAATCCCCCACTACTATATATATCGTGAAACGTGACATCTGTTTGTATTTTTTTTTTATTCATTCGATTTTTTTTAAGCATAACATAATATAGCGTATTTTTATTTTTTATAATATAAAATATTCTTCCTTTAAGTTAAGTATTCCTCAGCTCTAATTTATAGAATTTCCTTTTATCTATTTCTTCCTCTTCATCTAAAGATATATCTTTCAATACAATAGTTATATGACAAGTGGATCTTTTTATAGGATAACCCCGTCCTCGAGCCCGGGGCTTTAATTTTTTCACAGTTGTGCCCTCGTTGACTTCGGCTTTACTAATGATTAAATTTGTTTCGTTCAAACCCTTATTGTGATTAGCATTTGCTGCTGCAGAATAAACCAATTTTAAAATGGCATAACATGCTCGATAAGGCATAAGTTCTAGTATCATAAGTGTTTCTTCATAGGACCGCCCACGAATTTGATCAATTACTCTTCTCGCTTTGTGAGCAGACATACATATATGTTGACCTAAAGTGTATACTTCTGTATATTTCTTCACCTTTCTCTTCTTTATCATAAGATTCACCTCTCATTAATGAACGATAACCATCTATATTTTATTATTTTTTAATTAATTATTAACGACGGGATCTATTATCATTTTTCGCATGCCCCCGGAAATTTAGAGTAGGTGCAAATTCTCCCAATTTATGTCCTACCATACGATCCGTTATATAAATAGGCAAATGCTCCTTTCCATTATGGATAGCGATAGTATGCCCGATCATTGTAGGTATAACGGTAGACGCTCGGGACCAGGTTACTATTATTTCTTTTTCTGCTTTTGTGTTAAGTGTATTTATTTTTCTTAATAAATGATTCGCTACAAAAGGATTTTTTTTTAGTGAACGTGTCACAATTAATTACTCCTATTTTTGTTTTTATTTATTTTTTGTAAA